CAGATAAATTTGAGATAAATAGGATTCATGGTATACTTCTTTCAGATGTCGATTATCAAGAATTTGAACAGAAAAAAAATAAATTCGATAGCAAATTTGTTAGAGAATCAGAATTTCCCAATCTAAACCCGAAAGTCCCTTCTTTATTTTCAGAAGGAAGAATAGATTCCAAAAAAGGAACAAAATATTTTAAATATTTATTAACTAAAATTGTAACTGATCCTCATGGTCGAAAAATTAGCAGAAATTTGATTAGAATAAAAGAAATAAGTAAAGAAATACCTCGATGGTCATACAGATTAATTACCGATTTAGAACAACAATCAGGAGAATATCAAGAAGACGTACCGGTAGATCATCAAATTCGTTCAAGAAATAGCAAACGTGTAGTGATTTTTACTGCTAACACGGCGAGTAGTTATTCTAATATTATGGATACTAATATGCCCGATCAACTAGATGAAGTAGCTTTGATACGTTATTCACAACAACCAGACTTTCGCCGAGATATAATAAAAGGTTCTATGCGAGTTCAAAGGCGTAAAATAGTTATTTCAGAATTGTTTCAAGCAAATGCCCATTCGCCCCTTTTTTTTGAAAGATTGCAAAAATCCCCTCTTTTTTCTTTTGATATATCCGGATTTAGTAAAGTAATTTTTCGAAATTGGGTGTCTAAAGGAGAAACATTCAAAATGGTAGAGTATACAAAAGAACAAACAAAAAGAGAAGAAAAAAAAGAAAAGAACAAAAGAAAGGAAAAAGTGCGAATAGGGATAGCAGAGGCCTGGGATAGCATTCAACTTGCACAAGTAATAAGAGGTTGTATGTTAATAACTCAATCTATTTTTAGAAAAAGCATTCTATTACCTTTGTTAATAATTACAAAAAATATTGGCCGTATACTTCTATTCCAACCTCCTGAATGGGCTGAGGATTTCCAGGAATGGAATAGAGAGGTACATCTTAAATGTACCTATAACGGTGTTCCATTATCCGAAACAGAATTTCCAAAAAGTTGGTTGACAGACGGTATTCAGATAAAAATATTGTTTCCCTTCTGTCTGAAACCTTGGCGCAAATCAAAATCACGATCCTTTCAGAAAGATCTAATGAAAAAAGAAAAAGATGATTTTTGTTTTTTAACAATTTGGGGAATGGAAGCGGACCTTCCTTTTGGTTCACCCCGAAAACGTCCTTCTTTTTTTAAACCCATTTTAAAGGAATTAAAAAAACAAATAGAAAAGGGTAAAAAGAAGTATTTTCGAGTTCTAACAGTTTTTAAAGAAAAAACAAAATTACCTGGAAACGTTTCAAAAGAACTAAAAAAATGGGTTATCGGGGGTGTTTTTTTTATAAAAAAAATAACAAAAGAACTTTCAAAAGTAAATCCAATTCTATTGTTTAGATTAAGAAAAGTATATAAATCAACCGAACTTAAAGATGAAAAAGATTTTACGACAAGCAATCCAATAATTAACGAATCCTTTAGTCAAATCGCACCGTCGAGTCGGACAAATTCTCCGTTGATAGAAAAAAAAACGAAGGATCTCGCTGATAAAACAAGTAAAATTCGAAATAAAATAGAAAGAATCTCAAAAGAAAAAAAAAAAGTAACTACAAGAATAAATAATCTTAGTCCTAAGAAAACAAATTATAATGCTAAAAGATTGGAAAAATGTAAAATATTAAAAAGAAGAAATGTTCGATTAATCTGTAAATTACCCTCCTTTTTAAAAATTTTCATTGAAAAAACCTACACAGATACATTTTTATTTATCATTAATATTCCCAGAATAAATACAGAATTTTTTCTTAAATTAACAAAAAAAACTGTTGATAAATCGATTTACAATAATGAAAGAAAACAAACAAAAATAAATACAAAAAAGAAAACTCCAATCGCGTTTATTTTGGCTATAAAAAAGCCACTTGACAAGATTAGTAATATTAAAATTAAAGAAAATTCACATATTTTTTATGACTTATCCTACATGTCACAAGCCTATGTATTTTACAAATTATCACAACTAAAAATAAGTAACTCGCTAAGACCTGCTGTTCAATATCAAAGAATACCCCCCTTTATTAAGCCTAAAATAAAGGATTCTTTTGAAAGAGAAAGGATGGTTAATTCTAAATTAGCAAATAAGAAATTTCCGGGCTATGAAATGAATCAATGGAAAAACTGGTTAAAAGGGCATTTTCAATACCATTTATCTCAGATCAGATGGTCTAGATTAATACCAGAAAAACGGCGAACTAGAGTTGGCCAGCGCTGTATAGCTAAAAAGGAAAATTTAAGCAAGTGGGATTCATACGAAAAAAACCTATTAGTTGGTTCCAAAAAACAATCTGAAGTGGATTTATTATCTAATGAAAAAGATAATTTTCGAAAATACTATAGATATAATCTTTTATCATATAAATTTCTTAATTATGAAAATAAAACGGAATGCTTTTTTTATAGACCTCCCTTTGAAGGAAATAAGAACCAAGAAATTTATTATACTTATAACAGGGCCAAAAAAGCCCTTTTTGATATACGGAGAAACATCCCTATTCCAAATGATCTAGGACAGGTTGATATTCCGTATATGGAAAAGCCAACTAATAGAAAATATTTTGATTGGAAATATTTCGATTTTTATCTTAGACAAAAAGTAGATATTGAGGCCTGGATCATAATTGATACCAATAGGTATCAAAATGATCAAATTCATACTAAAAACTCTCAAATAATTTATAAAAAAGATATTTTTTATCTTATGATTCCAGAAACAAATTCACTAAACTCTCACAAGGGGTTTTTTGGTTGGATGGGAATGAATGAAAAAATGCTAAAGCGCCCTATACCGAATCTGGAATTTTGGCTATTCCCAGAATTTGTGTTACTTTATAAGGCATATAAAATGAAACCTTGGTTTATACCAAGTAAATTTCTTCTTTTAAGCTTAAATAATAATAATAGTAGTAAAAATAAAAAGATCAATTTGTTGATAGCATCGAATAAAAAGTACCGAAATGAAGAAGAAAAAGAACCCATAAGCCAAGAAGATCACAAATACACTCTCTCACAACAAAAAGATATTGAAGAAAATTATGCAAGCTCGGACATGCAAAAGGTGGAAAATAAAAAACAATACAAAAGAAATACAGAAGCAGAACTAGATTTCTTCCTGAAACGTTATTTGCTTTTTCAATTGAGATGGGGCGCAACTTTGAATCAAAGAATGATCGATAATAGCAAGGTCTACTGTCTCCTGCTTAGACTGATAGATCCAAGAAAAATTACTATATCCTCCATTCAAAAAAGAGAACTGAGTTTGGATATAATGTTGATTCAAAGGAATTTAACTCTCTCAGAATTGATGAAGAAAGGAGTATTAATTGTAGAACCACTTCGTTTGTCTGGCAAAAAAGATGGACAATTTATTATGTACCAAACTATAGGTATTTCGTTGCTTCATAAGAGTAAGTATCAAATTAATCAAAAATATCAAGAGCAAAGATATGTTTCTAAGAAAAATTTTGATGAAACTATTTTATCACGAATAAGCGAAAATAATTTTGGTTTACTTGTTCCGGAAAATATTTTATCGTTTAAACGTCGTAGAAAAGTAAGAATTCTAATTTGTTTCAGTTCAAAGAATAGAAATTTTATAGAGAGAAATCCATTATTTTGGAATGAAAAGAACGTAGCAAACAGCAGCCGAGTTTCACCTAACAATAACCATCTTGATAGAGAAAAAAATAAATTAATGAAATTAAAACTCTTTCTTTGGCCTAATTATCGATTAGAAGATTTAGCTTGTATGAATCGTTATTGTTTTAATACCAATAATGGCAGCCGTTTCAATATGTTAAGAATATATCTGTATCCGCGATTGAAATTCTGTGAATAATACACTTTTTCTGTATATCCTAAATACTAATATCCTATTTAATTTATATATACCCTATATATAATTATAGGGTATATCAAATTAATATACGGATTACGTGCTTTTCTTGTCTCACATCTCATTCTAGTATCCAATATGAAATGACTATGAATAATAGATCTCGAAATTAATTATGAATTAACAGAAGTTTCTTAATTTGAGTTCTTCGATGCGAAAATGCACCCATCATTTTCTATTTCTATATAAATCCAATTTGAAATTTGATTGAATTCATAAAATTAGGAGTTATTTGGATTAAATTATTGTATATACCACATAGAAATTAATAGCATTATTATTACTGATCAGTAAAATCCATATTTGTACAAGGAAAAAGGAGAATTTTTTTATGGTAAAAAGTTCAGTCATTTCAATTATTGCTCAAAAAGAAAACGAAGAAAATAGAGGGTCTGTTGAATTTCAAATATTAAGTTTCACCGCTAAGATAAGGAGGCTTACTTCACATTTGGAATTGCACAAAAAAGACTTTTCATCTCAGAGAGGTTTGCGCAAAATTTTGGGAAAACGTCAACGACTACTAGCCTATTTGTCAAAAAGAAGTAGAGGGCGCTATAAAGAATTAATTAATGAGTTGGCTATTCGAGAAATAAAAACCCGTTAATTTGAAGCATGGTACCATTTGATGAGTTTAGTCGTTTAAATTTTAATGAACTTCTTTTTACTTTCAGAAATGCATGGAAGACTGGCTCGGGAAATACTTATGATTTCACCAATTACAAGAAACGACCTCATGATAGTGAATATGGGGCCTCACCACCCATCAATGCATGGTGTTCTTCGACTGATCGTTACTCTCGATGGTGAAGATGTTATTGACTGTGAACCTATATTGGGTTATTTACATAGAGGAATGGAGAAAATTGCGGAAAATAGAACAATTATACAATATTTGCCTTATGTAACACGTTGGGATTATTTAGCTACCATGTTTACAGAAGCAATAACCGTAAATGGACCTGAACGGCTAGGAAATATTCAAGTACCAAAAAGGGCTAGCTATATTAGAGCTATTATGCTGGAGTTGAGTCGTATTGCTTCCCATTTGTTATGGCTTGGCCCTTTTATGGCAGATATTGGGGCACAGACCCCCTTTTTCTATATTTTTCGAGAACGAGAATTGATATATGACCTATTTGAAGCTGCTACCGGTATGCGTATGATGCATAATTTTTTTCGTATCGGAGGGGTCGCTGCTGATTTACCTTATGGCTGGATAGATAAATGTTTGGATTTTTGCGATTATTTTTTAACTGGAGTTGCTCAATATCAAAAGCTTATTACACGAAATCCTATTTTTTTAGAACGAGTTGAAGGCGTAGGTATTATTGGCGGAGAAGAAGCACTAAATTGGGGTTTATCGGGGCCCATGCTACGGGCTTCCGGAATACAATGGGATCTTCGTAAAGTTGATCGTTATGAGTGTTATGCCGAATTTGATTGGGAACTTAAATGGCAACAAGAAGGGGATTCATTAGCTCGTTATTTAGTACGAATAAGTGAAATGACAGAATCCATAAAAATAATCCAACAAGCCTTGGAAGGAATTCCGGGGGGGCCCTATGAAAATTTAGAAAGCCGGCGCTTTGATAGAATAAAAGACCCCGAATGGAATGATTTTGAATATCGATTTCTTAGTAAAAAGCCTTCTCCCGCCTTTGAATTGTCCAAGCAAGAACTTTATGTAAGAGTCGAAGCACCAAAAGGAGAATTGGCAATTTTTCTGATCGGAGATCAGAGTGTTTTTCCTTGGAGATGGAAAATCCGACCGCCGGGGTTTATCAACTTGCAAATTCTTCCGCAGTTAGTTAAAAGAATGAAATTGGCTGATATTATGACGATACTGGGTAGTATAGATATCATTATGGGAGAAGTTGATCGTTGAAATGATAATTGATATAACAGAAATAGAAGCTATCCATTCTTTTTCCAGATTGGAATCCTTAAAAGAAGCTTATGGAATCATATGGATGCTTGTCCCTATTTTAATTCTTGTATTAGGAATCGTACTGAGTGTTCTAGTAATTGTTTGGTTAGAAAGAGAAATATCTGCAGGGATACAGCAACGTATTGGACCCGAATACGCGGGACCTTTGGGAATTCTTCAAGCTTTAGCCGATGGTACAAAACTACTTTTCAAAGAAAATCTTCTTCCATCTAGAGGAGATACTTATTTATTCAGTATTGGTCCGTCCATAGCAGTCATATCCATTTTACTAAGTTATTCAATAATTCCTTTTAGCTCTCGTTTTATTCTGGCTGATCTTAGTATTGGTGTTTTTTTATGGATCGCCATTTCAAGCCTTGCTCCGGTTGGATTGCTTATGTCAGGATACGGATCAAATAATAAATATTCCTTTTTAGGTGGATTAAGGGCTACTGCTCAATCTATTAGTTATGAAATACCATTAACTCTATGTGTATTATCAATATCTCTACGTGTGATTCGGTGAAACATAAAAATTCCCCCGTTTCTTTTCTTTATAACAAGAAAGTCAAATGATTTGAATATTTATTTTTTTATTCATCATTGAGTTGATGAATTAAACCAGATAGTTATATGGGTGAAATAAAACGGCTTACAAATTTGCTGTTAAAAGAATGAAATCTCATTTCCTATGTACAAGAATTAAGCAAAAGTAAACATAAGCAGTCAAGGCTGTTTACCCCAAGATTGGTTGATTAATTATCATGACTTGAAGCGGGTTTAAGAGATCAATTGTACGGGTTTTCTATACTATAGATGTATTATCCTAATGAAAGATTCAAAAAAAAAAAAGAAAAGAGTGGATGGTTAGGAAGACCAAGATACATAAAGGATTTGTAATGGAGATTCTAAAAACTATCCAATAGGATATTTTTTTTTATAGAAAAATAATTCGAATTGGGGCTTTAAGTTGGTAGAAATTCTTAAGAAGTACTCCCCACGATTTCGACCCAGAGTATGTTCCTGTCCACCGATTAAGTAAATAACTATCAAAACGAAGAAATCTTTTACTTTTGATAATGGGAATAATGCTTCTTTTTTGAGAAAGGAGAATAGGAAGAAAAAAATTCTTGTTATGGAATGCCTAAATTATTTTGCGTAATCGAAAATGAGAAGTTGAAATATCAAATATTTATGCGATATTCTTCTAAAAAGTCTTTTTTTTTATTCAAGGCTAAAGTTTTTAATCAACAAAGAAAAATGAAAATTCTTAAAATATGAGATCAATTCAGAAGCACTTTTTATTATAATTATAAATCTAGCAGACAGAATTCCATTAGTCTAATTCTAGGCCTTAGTATAAGAGTTCTATTCTCTATAGAATAGATCCTACAAACACATCAACGCATCAAGATAAATAGTGTTGAAGCGTTATTAGATTTATTTGTGACCTATGAGGAGCCGTATGAGGCGAAAATCTCATGTACGGTTCTGTAATAGCGATGAAAGCAGTGATGTTATTGTCGACTATGATTATCTAACAGTTTAAGTACAGTTGATATAGTTGAAACACAATCCAAATATGGGTTTTTGGGGTGGAATTTGTGGCGTCAACCTATAGGGTTTATCATTTTTCTAATTTCTTCTCTAGCCGAGTGTGAGAGATTACCTTTTGATTTACCAGAAGCAGAAGAAGAATTAATAGCTGGTTATCAAACCGAATATTCGGGTATAAAATTTGGCTTATTTTATATTGCTTCATATTTAAATCTATTAATTTCTTCATTATTTGTAACAGTTCTTTACTTAGGGGGGTGGAATCTTTCTATTCCAAACCTTTTTTGTACTGAGTTATTTGACATAAATAAAAGAGGGAAGGTTTTTGGAGCAATAGTAGGTATCTTTATTACACTGACTAAAACTTATTTGTTCTTATTCGTTTCTATTGCAACAAGATGGACTTTACCAAGGCTGAGAATGGACCAACTATTAAATCTTGGATGGAAATTTCTTTTACCTATTTCTTTAGGTAATCTATTATTAACGACTTCGTTCCAACTTCTTTCACTGTAAAGGGATAGAATATTATATTCTTTATAACTTGTCTCAAACAAGAGAAAGAAATGAGTAAAATTATTTATAGATATTCCGACATGTTCCCTATGCTAACTCGGTTCTTGAGCTCTGGCCAACAAACAACACGAGCTGCCAGGTATATTGGTCAAGGTTTCGTAATTACCTTGTCCCACGCGAATCGTTTACCTATAACTATTCAATACCCCTATGAAAAGTTGATTACATCAGAACGTTTCCGAGGCCGAATCCACTTTGAGTTTGATAAATGCATTGCTTGTGAAGTATGTGTTCGTGTATGTCCTATAGACCTACCCGTTGTAGATTGGAAATTACAAACGGATATTCGAAAGAAACGATTACTTAATTACAGTATTGATTTTGGAATTTGTATATTTTGTGGTAATTGTGTTGAGTATTGTCCAACAAATTGTTTATCAATGTCCGAAGAATATGAGCTTTCTACTTATAATCGTCATGAATTGAATTATAATCAAATTGCTTTAGGCCGGTTACCGGTATCAATAATGGAAGATTTCACAATTCGAACAATTTCTTCGAATTTAACTTAACCCAACAATATATAAAACTCTCGATTCACAAAACATTTACAAATAAAAAAAAAGATAACTTCTTTTTTCCTGGTCAGGTCAACAAAGACATGAAATTTTTCGATTTTTTTTATAAAATTAAATGGATTTACCCGGACCAGTACATGATTTTCTTTTAGTCTTTCTAGGATCGGGTCTTATATTAGGAAGTCTCGCAGTAATATTATTTCCAAATCCAATTTATTCGGCCTTTTCATTGGGATTGGTTCTTTTTTGTATATCCTTATTCTATATTCTATCGAACTCTTATTTTGTAGCTGCTGCGCAGCTCCTTATTTATGTAGGAGCTATAAATGTTTTAATAATTTTTGCTGTGATGTTTATGAATGGTTCAGAATATTACAATGATTTTCATCTTTGGACGGTTGGGGATGGAATTACTTCAATGATTTGTACAAGTCTTTTTATTTCACTAATTACTACTATTTTGAATACGACCTGGTATGGGATCAGTTGGACTACAAAATCAAATCAGATTTTAGAACAAGATTTAATAAGTAATAGTCAACAAATTGGAATTCATTTAGCAACGGATTTTTTTCTTCCATTTGAACTCATTTCAATAATCCTTTTAGTCGCCTTAATAGGTGCTATTTCTATAGCTCGTCAATAATAAATCTTTAAAACAAGTAATTTAATTCAAATAAAATTAACTAACACAAAAGATATAATCCGTTAATTTGAATTACTGTTTCTGTTTAAAAAATGGAATAGAAAGGCTTTACTTTGTATATCGATCTATTACCAATCTATTTCCTTGTTTCATATTTGTTAGAATCGAATCTATTAAATTATTATTATTGTTCAGATTAAAACTTAAAACGAATCAAAATTGATCTTGATAGGGAGTTTATTAATGATGATCGAGCATATACTTGTTTTGAGTGCCTATTTTTTTTCTATTGGTATCTATGGGTTGATTACAAGTCGAAATATGGTTAGAGCCCTTATGTGTCTTGAACTTCTATTAAATTCAGTTAATATAAATTTTGTAACATTTTCTGATATTTGTGATAATCGTCAATTAAGAGGAGATATTTTTTCCATTTTTATTATAACTATTGCAGCCGCTGAAGCCGCTATTGGACCAGCTATTGTTTCATCAATTTATCGTAACAGAAAATCAACTCGTATTAATCAATCAAACTTGTTGAATAAATAGTATTCATTATTGTATCAGTGCAAATTATAAATAAGTTCAAATTCATAGGTTTGAGACAGGTAAGGCAAGGTCGGGGTTGCAAAAACACAGGAAATCAAAGTATTTTGGTCCTTTTTCATAAAGAAATTAGGAAGTAAATTAATTATGATCACTCATTGATTCGTCCAGTATCTAACTATAGGATTCATTTATAAGTTAGTTTATTAGACCGAAAATTTATGACGTTCAAAATGTATAGACCCAATGTCACATTCAGTAAAGATTTATGATACATGTATAGGATGTACCCAGTGTGTCCGGGCGTGCCCCACCGATGTATTAGAAATGATACCTTGGGATGGATGTAAAGCTAAACAAATTGCTTCTGCCCCAAGAACCGAAGACTGCGTTGGTTGTAAGAGGTGTGAATCTGCGTGTCCGACGGATTTTTTGAGTGTTCGGGTTTATTTATGGAATGAAACAACTCGCAGTATGGGTCTAGCTTATTGATACATTCCATAAAACTCTACTTGAACCCATTTTATTTTTTTTTTACCGACAAAACTCGTGCTCAATTTAATTTAATTTGATTTTGGGCACGGGTTTTTCTGGCCCAAGCGTATCTTGTCTTTACCACGAACCATTTTCCTTGTTTAACAATAATTGCAGTTTTGCCAATATTTGCAGGTTGCTTAATTTTTTTTCTTCCACATAGGGGAAATAGAGTAATCCGGTGGTATACTCTATGTATGTGTATCTTAGAGCTTCTTCTAACTACTTATGTATTCTGCTATCATTTTCAATCAGATGATTCATTAATCCAACTAATGGAGGATTATAAATGGATCCTTTTTTTGGATTTTCATTGGAGATTAGGAATAGATGGACTCTCTATAGGACCCATTTTACTAACGGGATTCATCACTACTTTAGCTACTTTAGCGGCTTGGCCGGTTACTCGAGATTCTCGATTATTTCATTTCCTAATGTTAGCAATGTACAGTGGACAAATAGGCTTATTTTCTTCTCGAGATCTTTTACTTTTTTTTCTCATGTGGGAGTTAGAATTAATTCCCGTTTATCTACTTGTATCCGTGTGGGGAGGAAAAAAACGTCTGTATTCGGCTACAAAATTTATTTTGTACACGGCAGGAGGTTCTATTTTTCTTTTAATGGGAGTTCTGGGTATTAGTTTATATAGTTCTACTGCACCAACATTAAATTTTGAAATATTGGCTAATAAGTCCTATCCTGTGGCCTTGGAAATATTATTTTATATTGGGTTTTTTCTTGCTTTTGCTGTCAAATTACCAACCATACCCCTACATACATGGTTACCAGATACCCACGGAGAAGCGCATTATAGTACTTGTATGCTTCTAGCCGGAATCTTATTAAAAATGGGAGCGTATGGATTAATTCGGATCAATATGGAATTATTTCCTCATGCTCATTCTCTCTTTTCTCCTTGGTTGATACTAGTGGGTACAATGCAAATAATTTATGCAGCTTCAACATCTCTTGGTCAACGGAATTTAAAAAAAAGAATAGCCTATTCCTCTGTATCTCATATGGGTTTCATAATTATAGGAATTGGTTCTATCACGGATATGGGGCTCAATGGAACCCTTTTACAAATAATCTCTCATGGATTTATCGGTGCTGCACTTTTTTTCTTGGTCGGAACAACTTATGATAGAATACGCCTTCTTTATCTTGACGAAATGGGTGGAATAGCTATCCCAATGCCAAAAATGTTCACGATGTTCAGTAGTTTTTCGATGGCCTCCCTCGCATTGCCGGGTATGGGTGGTTTTGTTGCCGAATTTATAGTATTTTTGGGATTAGTTACTAGTCCAAAATTCCTTTTAATGACAAAAATCCCAATTACTTTTGTAATGGCAATTGGAATGATATTAACCCCTATTTATTTATTATCTATGTTACGCCAGATGTTCTATGGATACAAGATATTTAATGGCCCAAACTCTTATTTTTTTGATTCTGGGCCGCGAGAGTTATTTCTGTCGATCTCTATTTTTTTACCTGTACTCGGTATTGGTATGTACCCGGATTTCGTTCTTTCACTATCAGTTGAAAAGGTTGAAGCTATCCTATCTAATTCTTTTTATAAATAGTTTTTTTGATAAAAAACGAAAAAACTATCTTATCATTTACAAAAGGGTTCATTTTATAATGACAAAAAGAATACTTTTTTTCTCTTGTGTTAAGTAAAAAATAAATTTGAACTAGCGAGAGCCTCGTGACTTTGATTCGCGGGACTTTCACTAGTTCATTTTATCTGATATGCGGTGTATACTTTTATATTCTTATTGGTTTCTATTATTAAGTGGTAAGAACACCCTTTTCAATTTAATTAGATGTTAATTTAAATGAACCATAACTATGTAACCCTATTCCTAATAGGTTTACTCCAAAATAACATATCCAAATTATAAGAAATCCAATAAAGGCTACAATTGCTGAATTTGTGCCCTTCAATTTTATATTTTTTATATTTGTTTGAATATGCAAATAAATTGCAAATATGATCCAAGTAATAAAGGCCCAAGTTTCTTTTGGGTCCCAACTCCAATAGGATCCCCATGCTTCGTTAGCCCATACTGCTCCAGAAAGGATTCCTGTCGTTAAAAAGAGAAATCCTAGACTAATAACCCGATAACTCCAATAATCCAATTGTTGAATCAATTGTGACTTATAATAATTTATTGGAGAAAAAAAAGAAGTTTTTTGTAAAACGTTTTTTCCTTTTCCTTGATGCACGTATTGGGCTTTACCAAGTAAAAATGACTTGTTTAAATTTAATAAACAATTATTCGTAGAAAAAAAGAGAATATTTTTTCTAACTGTAATGACTAGAAGTGATACTGATAATAATGATCCACATAAAAGGGACACATATCCTAATATCATCATACTTACGTGCATTATTAACCATTCAGACTGAAGGGCGGGTACTAATATTTTGGATTCGTGCATTTCAGTTAAAAGACCTGAGGTAGCAAAGCCCTGGGAAAAAAGAGCACTTGGACTAATTATTGTGTTTAGAATGTTTTTATTTTTTTTGAAATGTGGAACGATATAAATAAAGGAAAAACTCCATGAAAGGAAGATTAATGATTCATATAAATCACTTAGTGGAAAATGTTTTGAATAAATCCAACGAGAAATTAATAATCCTGTTATACATAAAAAGATCATTACCATGCCCTTTTCGGATGAATCATATAGTTTTACGATTTCATCAACAAAAAGGGTTATCAAATGGATTGTAATTAGAATTGAAACAGTAGAAAAAGAAATATGAGTTAATATATGCTCTAAAGTGGAAAATATCATAAAAAAAGTCCCTTAATTATAAAATCGAAATCGGAATTCATTATTATTCATTATAGGATCTATTTTATTTATTTTTTAGGAGATGGTATGCCGTGCCGCTACTCGGACTCGAACCGAGATGCTCTAGCACTGCTTCCTAAGAGCAGCGTGTCTACCAATTTCACCATAGCGGCTTGTCTTGACCCCATAATAACCTATGAATAAGAAATCGTCTAGATTTAAGAATTCAATTAGGTGCAATTTTTTATAGAAAAGATTCAAATCAATGAATAAAAATTTTTTCAAATATGTACTTGAAGGTTCATTTTTTAGTTTAGGGTTTTGGTTTTATTGTGGAGTTTAGACTCTTCTCGATTTGAGCTGTTCTAAAACCAGCGAGTCTAACTATGAATTAAGCCCCCCCTCCCCCCCCAAAAAACTTATTTTTTAATTTACCCTTTTTATTTATTTGATTTAAAAAAGCGAAACAAAAAAAGATTTTCAATTATTCAAAATTCACACATATTTATTCATAATATTTTCATTAAGTGTTTTACGGGAATTGATTGCGAGAGATATATCGCCTATAATATAAAGATTTATAGAAAAAAGTAAGAAAGTTGTACAAAAAAGAAAATTTTATAGTACAAATAGGTTGATGGAAAAAAGAATACTCCCGCCTTGGAAAGAAAAAATATTCAAAATAGAGTATCTTGTGTTTTTTTTTTAACAAAAAAACACTTTGTTTTAATTCGGCCAAAGTAAACAGAAGAATTCCATTTCCTATGGATTAATTCACCGGGAAATGGAATTGGGGAATTTGATTTTTGAAACGGAAGGGTTCCATTTTTGAGTAAGGTCGGTTTAGATTGTTCTAAGGTTTTCCGCTTTATTTCTTAATAACTTATTTTTTTTTATTTGTTTGTTCCACAAAAAAACTTTTTGAAGTCCCGGTAGAAAGAGATTTCGCTAAAGAAAATGCTTTTAACGCCGACCAATAGCCTTTCCTTTTCCAAAAATTTTTACGAATACGCTTTTTTGATGCAGAAGTACGTTTTTTTGGAACTGCCATTTAAATAAAAATTAAGAGATTACTCGTTGGTATAGCTGGATGTGAAAGACATCTATTGTTCAAAAAAACCTGCTCTTTTCTAGATAATTTTTTTCTAAAAGAATAAACTATGAACGATATGGTAAAATCGCATAAAATTTTTCGAAAAAAAAAAGAAGAATATTTTTAGTAATTTGTCAAAATTTTACTTTAATTTTCAAATTAAAAGGATATCAACGAGTAATCTTTGTCTTTCATATGATTTGACCAATTAGAACTTCTTTATTTGAATATTTGAAATATTTAGAAGAAATTTAGGAAGAGAAAGAATAAGTAAAAAGAAATAAAAATGAAAAAATTCTATATTTTATTTTTATATTTAAGTTAGGTTAAGTTAGTGCATATTTTCACTTTTTTATTGACTCCTTTGAAAAGAAGTAAAATCCGATAAATCAGAAAGAATAAATTACGAATTTAAATTTTTTTATGCAACAAATATATCAATATGGGTGGATTTTACCTTTTGTTCCACTTCCAGTCCCTATGTTAATAGGAATGGGACTTCTTCTTTTTCCGACAGCAACAAAAAATCTTCGTCGTATGTGGGCTTTTACAAGTATTTTATTGTTAAGTATAGTAATGGTTTTTTCAACTAATTTATCTATTCAGCAAATAAACAGCAGTTCTATCCACCAATATGTATGGTCTTGGACACTTGATAATGATTTTTCTTTAGAATGGGGCTGTCTGGTGGATCCGCTTACTTCTATTATGTTAATGTTAATTACTACTGTTGGAATCATGGTTCTTATTTATAGTGATAATTATATGGCTCATGATCAAGGATACTTGAGATTTTTTGCTTATATGAGTTTTTTCAGTATTTCCATGTTGGGATT